TAGATCTAATTGATCTCTTTAAAACATGATGAGCAAGTGTATAAATATACTCCTGAAAAAGGAGTGGGTATAGGAAGTTGTGTTGCCAAGATCTCCTTAGGTCTAAATATCCTTGAAATTGATCCATTGGAAATTGGATTGGAATCAAAAGAAACAGAAAGTAGTCCATTTATTGATTATGAAACGATATATATAGTGCGATGCAGTCAAAACAAAGCGTTATAGTAAGAAAATACTAGATAGCTCGGGGACAGGTAGACTCATCAACAGACTCTCTATCCTCTCTTTCAATCTAAATAGTTTATATTTGTTTCTAGGATAACAAAACAAGATGGGTTAGAAATCCTTTATTTTTCAAACCAATCGCTCTTTTGATTTTTGAAAATCAATATATTTATCAAATATGCTGCTTCTTCTACACATTTATGTACAACCCAGAATAGGACATAACTAATAATTAGGACTTATTTGATTAATAAAAACGAAAATAGATAAGATACTATAATCATGCACTCAAGTAGAATTCTTCCCCCGTACTGGGCACTAATATATTTTTAACGTCTAATTAGATCGAGTAATCATTCAAATTTAGAACAAAAGCTCGTTGCTCTTTTTCCTTATAAAAACTGAAATTGAAGTCGTAAAACTCTATCCATTTATTCATTCGACCCCATTCTGATTCTGAATTCATTTCATTTTTGCGCACTCCCAAGTTTTAGAACCGATCCAGTTAAAGTAAAACTGAAACATTCTCAGAATTCTCTATTCATACGACATGCTGTTTTTTCCAGTCATTCCTTTCAGGATCAGTCGTGGTCTTACAAAGTCTACCAAAGGTATGAATGAATCCCTTACTTCATTGAAGTGTGTAAAAGATGCTAGCCGCACTTAAAAGCCGAGTACTCTACCGTTGAGTTAGCAACCCGCAGAACAAAAAATTGGCAATGTTTGGTTGGATAAAAAACCAAAGAGATAAAATTGAACAACACAATCAAAATATCAAACTAGCAAAAAATCCATCGAAAATTTTCAATTCGCAAATTATTTAAATTTTAAGAGTCAAAAAAGAGAATATTTTGCGGAAAAAAATAAAAGAAATCAAAAATCTAGTCAAAATCTTTTCAAGTAAAAAAAAAGCGAGGAAATGGATCCGTTTATCCACGATCGAATTATATTTGCTCAATAGACTCTTGTCAATATATAAAAATGACACGGTAAAAAAAAGTGTTAAGAAACAAAAAGAGGGAGGGAGAGGGGGATCTACTAGAAAAAAGTTATAAAACTAAATAAAAATTTCCCCCTTATCCTTTTTTTTTATTAATTGAATTTCTTACGAAATTTATAAAAAACCCCCGCCTTTTTGAAAATATCAAAAAGAGTTCCTGTAGGTTGAGCACCCTTTTCAAGAAAATATAAAATAGCAGGAATATTTAAATAGGTTTGACTATTTATAGGATCATAAAAACCCATTTTACACAGATCTTTTCCGTCTCTTCGGGATCGACCATCGATTGCAACAATTCGATAAACAGCTCATTGGGATCGATGTAGACAAACTCTAACTCCCCCCAGAAACGTATACGAAGTTTTCGCCTCGTACGGCTCGAGAAATTGAAGTGATGTCTATATATACAAGGTCAAATAGATCCATAAAGAAATTAGACTAATATTAAGTATTAAGAAATATTCAAAAATAATAATATTATTTAATTTTCTTTTTTTTTATATCAATATAGAAAAAAGAGAAAAAAAAAAAACACACACATTTTTATCCTCATAACTCAAGTTGGATAACTATGAAATAGCTCAAAAGAAAATTAGAAAAGCCTATTCATTTCATTTTTTGAGTAGTCTCTAATCCATCTTTTTTTGTTCCCATTAAAACAAAATATATTTTGACCCTTCGTTCTTAATCTAGTTGGCGAGACAATAAAAAAGAGGGATTTTCTTGTTCCAAGATACTTTATCTTTACCGTGAATCATTGGGTTTAGACATTACTTCGGTGACTTAAAATCGTTTGAAAATGGCAGCAACATGCCCCCTATTTATGCTTTTTTCTATAAAAATAAAAGATTCATAGAAAAGAGTATCACACGTAAAAAAATCACTATACTTACAAAGTTGTTAAAACTTATTAATTAGCACTAACCCTAGATTCCTTGCCCATGAGAAAAGAATCAATAGTTTCGACTCGAGCTACATCACGTACTATCTTACACTACAATCAAAAAAAACCAAGGTTCTGGTGTAAGAGAACAAAAGATGTCGAGCCAAGAGCACATTTATAATTCAAATGGTGGATATAAGAATCCACGGGCGATCCCGTCTGTCAAGCCGCACGTTGCTTTCTACCACATCGTTTCAAACGAAGTTTTATCATAACATCCCCCCGGGTTTTAACTGGTATGTAATTGATTCAATTATGGAATCACGAATAGTCATTTGTTCGTTCGTTACAGTTATTCCATAGGAATGCATATTTTATTTTTTTCAATTTCTATGAATGACTGCTTTTTTTACGAAGTCGTAGCAAAAATAAAATTTCATACCAATTTTTATTTTTTCATTTTATTTTATTGACTGAATTGCAATATGCTATTTTTTATTTTCTTTCTAAAGAAAAAAGACCAATTTATCAATCCGAAATCGAAACAGAAAGATTAGAAAATCGAATATTAGAATATTAGGAATTGAAATATTTTTGTTATTGAATCCACATTCCATCTTCAGAGGATCAAATACTTATAAAAAAGCAAAAAAATTCATGATTTTCTTTTACGAGTAGTTTCGGCTGACTGAGCGGGTTAAATAACCCTTAGTTAAATAAACTAAATATAAATTAGGGAAATCAAATAGAAATATAGGATCTATGAATTACTTATTATTCCATACATTTTGGAACATTGAAAATTAGATTTTGATATTTTTATCAAATACTTCAAAATAAGGTTCAAAGAAAATACATAATGTATAACATTTTTTCTTACTAACTTATTCTATTCATTTCATCTGCTTAATTTCATCTAATTTGTATTAGACCAGGTATTGAAATGAGTGTGTTCGATTATTAATCGTTATAATAGTTATATGAGAGGTGTTAAGGCTTTTCAACTAACTAATTTCTTTTAGCTTAAGTAATAATAATATTAACTACTCTATACTCTATTCTAAGAGTATAGATCGAATTAAGGGAGGGAGACGGGGGGGTTCAATCTGTTGTTAATTTGTTTGAAATTGATTTCAAATTCTTGAAATCTATAGCTCCTATGTTATCCAAATCACAACTTGATTCAGATCCATTTATGACAATCTTTCGTTATTCTCAAAATATCTAAATATCTATATTCTTTCTTTCTAGATATAAAATAGAAAAAGGTATTCCCTGGGACGGAAGGATTCGAACCTCCGAATAGCGGGACCAAAACCCGTTGCCTTACCACTTGGCCACGCCCCATTTGTCTTTCTGTTCAATCAATACTAATAAACATTAGTATGAGTATGAGTACTGGTTGTTCGTCAATTCCAATCAAAAAATCGATTGTTCCGAGGATTTTGACACGTAGAGCACGAGAGAAAAATGAATTTATTGATCATTAGATAGAATTTAATTAAAATATTGTCTAAAATACGATTTCTTCTATTCTTTTATTTTGAAAATCAAACGGTTTTAAATTGGGTGAGTTTTCAAAATAAAATTTTCGTTTTCTTTTTCTGTTTTAACAGATATCCAATAAAACTCAACCAAAATTAAATTATCTCCAAGTTCAATACAGGAAAAAATGTTTATTATGCTTAATATCTTTAGTTTGATCTACTTCTGTTTTCATTTCACCCTTTATTTGAATTCAAGTAGTTTTTTAGTAGTCAAATTGCCAGAGGCCTACACTTTTTTGAATCCTATCGTAGATATTATGCCAGTAATACCCCTTCTGTTTTTTCTATTAGCCTTTGTTTGGCAAGCTGCTGTAAGTTTTCGTTGAGTAATGTCCTAGACATTATTTATCCGAGAAAGAAAATGCTAATAATTATTCGATAAACTTTATAATATGAACCCTCGATTCAAATGATTGATAATTTGAATTCTTTTCTCATTCTGATTCTTTTTAGAAACTTTGCTTTTAAATTTATTTCATTCTTTGATTTAGTGAAACCCCCTTTTGAGCCCCCTAATAGGGGGTAGTAAAGAATTTTTTTTTTTGAGATCAACCCACTTTTATTGCAAATACATTTTTGAGTTCTTTTTCTAGAAACCGTTTTATTTATTGGTGTCGAAATAGGATATGTGGTAGAAAAAAGGATAATCTATTCTCTCTCTTTTTTTTTTTCAAAAAATGACTTGGAGATTGTGTAATGCTTACTCTCAAACTCTTTGTTTACACAGTAGTGATATTCTTTGTTTCTCTCTTTATCTTTGGATTCCTATCTAATGATCCAGGACGTAATCCCGGGCGTGACGAATAAAAAAAGGACTTTATTGTACATTTTTGAATTTCAAAAAAAGATCAAATATTAATTCATCAACAAAAACGGAAAGAAAGGGATTCGAACCCTCGGTACGAAAAACTCATACAACGGATTAGCAATCCGACGCTTTAGTCCACTCAGCCATCTCTCCCAATTTGAAATTATGAATCTTACTTTCCAAAAGTAAGATAGAAAAAAAAAACCTCTCTTTCCTTATTTCTCGTTATCTTTATTAAAATTAGATTTTAGATTAGAATTCTATTCACATTAGATAAAATCTATTCTATCTATATAGATATTGAAAAAACAAGAATTCTTTCAAAAAAAGAAAGAAAATAAAAAATATTTCTTCTGTCGAAATATATTGTTTTTTTTCTTATCCTGGCTTGGTTCATACCTAGCCAGGCCTTTTTTTGTACCAAATCATATATATTACAAATAAATGTTTAACAAAATTCTTTTTATTCAATGAAATATCAATATAAGGACAATTTTGATTCTAGGATATAGAATAGAATCAAAGTTTAATTTTTTT